TAAAAGATCTTTTTCCTAAAATTCCCCTTTCGTCCACTTAATATCCTACCCTTTCTCGACGGATATTCACTTTCGATTATATTGATCAACCAATCTTCTTATTCAAATCATAATTTGAATATATGTTTACGACGTGTGATTAAATAAAAAAACAGGAGAAAGGAGTCTACTTTCGAGTTGATTTTATTCAACAATTCACCAAAAGAAAATATTATATTCTATTAATAAATTGCATGAACTTAGATCAATCAAATAATGAGATTTCTATGCAAAAATTCGCCCTAATCAATTAAATTGGCCCATTTAAATTGTATTCGGTTGGAATAATGATAAAGAAAAGAAAATGGAAGGGAGAAAATAATTTACAAAAAAAGGGAATTCCTAAAAAAATGGATTGATTCTCTAATCCGATTGAATCTAATGGTTTACGTTATGGAAGAAAGACATGTATATGTGATATTAGATATTGACTAGTTATATATGAACTAAAGATATATTTCATTTGCTCTACTACTGTGTGTGGGTTCCAATAGAAATCCTTTCGGATCGTTGCGGCTATGAATTAGCTGACTAAACAGATGAAATCAAGAAAAGATGGACGAATTGAAATAACAGTTCGGGACCAAGAAGGAACCAAGAAAGGGAAGAACGAGAGTTCTATGGATTCACAAAAACTCTGTGGATAGAAACGAAAAAAGAGATATCGAAATAGTTCTGATGATTCAATAATATTCTTACTTAAATTCGAAGTTCTTACTTACTTCGACTGGATGAATCCTATCGATGGAATAATTAAGTCATAATTCATTGGTTGATTGTATCATTAACCATTTCTTTTTGTTGGTACGAGGAACTTATCATGAATCCACTGATTTCTGCTGCTTCCGTTATTGCTGCTGGATTGGCTGTAGGGCTTGCTTCTATTGGACCTGGAGTTGGTCAAGGGACTGCTGCGGGTCAAGCTGTAGAGGGTATTGCGAGACAGCCTGAGGCAGAGGGAAAAATACGAGGTACTCTATTGCTTAGTTTAGCTTTTATGGAAGCTTTAACGATTTATGGATTGGTTGTAGCATTAGCACTTTTATTTGCGAATCCTTTTGTTTAATTGTTTAATCTTAGAAATAGGAAAAATATGTATTTTTCCTATTTCATTGCCTTGGACTTGTCGTTTGCTTTTTAAAATTAGATCAAGATTTCATTCCTACAATTCCTTATTCGTTGAGAACAGAACTTACGGGAAGGGCTGATTTGCAGATGAGGAATTAGCATACCGACTCGCTTTCATCCTTCCCGTTCGTAGTCCAAGTCCAAGGGAAACTCTTTTTCTAGGGTGTTGGAACAATCAAGGGGTAGTTCATATTTTAGAACTCGAATATTTTTTGACTTGATTTCAAAATAAAAAAAAAAAGAATAAATAAAAAAGAGGGCAAAGTGATAGAAAAAGAACTCTGGTCGATTTTTTAGTCTATCTATAAGAGGAGATTTTATGAAAAACGTAACCGATTCTTTCGTTTCTTTGGGCCACTGGCCATCTGCCGGGAGTTTCGGATTTAATACCGATATTTTAGCAACAAATCCAATAAATCTAAGTGTAGTGATTGGTGTATTGATCTTTTTTGGAAAGGGAGTGTGTGTGAGTTGTTTATTTCAAGAATAGGCTGGATCCAACCAGCTGTACCTTTTTCCGTTAGAACTAGGAAAAGAAAGGTGCATGATCTCGCGAATTACTTCTTAAGAAATTATATGTAAGAACCACAGCATTTCGTGATTAATTGGGAAATCCACTTTGATTCTCTAGCAACCAATAATGGGGGGCTGTTAAGATGGTTAAAGCAAATCGTTTGAAGTCTAGACGCAGCATGGTACTCTTTCTACCACTATGTTAATATAGAGATGTTTTTTAAACGAATAGTTTATCGATAGAGAACACTCATCTCGATAAAATGATTTGAATTGCTTATTCTAAGAATGGGTATTTTACCTCTTTTATCCAATGCTGAATCGACGACCTATGCCTTATGTATAACTAAGAAGAATTTTTTGGATTTGAACTGAAGAAAAAACAAAAAAAAAAAAGAAACAACTTTGCTGACAATTAGCTATTTTTTATTTTGTCAGAAGAGTCCTCCAAGTATTTTGGTTTTGCATTAGATTCGTTTTTTTTTCATTTTTTTTTTGGATTATGAATAAAGAAGAGAGGATAGGCTCATTACATTCATAAAAAAAAAGCTACGAGAATGTACCTAAGTAATTGAGCGTGAGAGCCAAATGAATTGAAAGATTCATGTTTGGTTCGGGAAGGGATTATGGAAGTTTTAAAATGAACGGAAAGATAATCTACTTTCATTAAGTGATTTATTAGATAATCGAAAACAGAGGATCTTGAATACTATTCGAAATTCAGAAGAACTGCGTGGGGGGGCCATTGAACAGCTGGAAAAAGCCCGGGCCCGTTTACGGAAAGTGGAAATGGAAGCAGATCAGTTTCGGGTGAATGGAT